ATGAATGTTTGAGCTTTTTCTACTAATCATAAAGACATTGGAATATTATATTTTATTTTTGGAGTCTGAAGAGGACTAGTTGGAACTTCTCTTAGATTAATAATTCGGAGTGAATTAATGGCTGCTGGGCCGTTTATCATAAATGATCAAATTTATAATTCTTTAGTTACTTCACATGCTTTTATTATGATTTTCTTTATAACTATGCCTCTGGTGATTGGTGGCTTTGGAAATTGATTGGTTCCTCTAATAATTGGTTCTCCTGACATAGCATTTCCTCGACTTAACAATTTAAGATTTTGGTTATTAATTCCTGCGCTTGTGATGATAGTTTCTAGTATATTGGTTGGTGGTGGATCTGGGACTGGATGAACAGTCTATCCCCCACTATCACTCAATTCTGCGCACAGAGGTTGTTCTGTAGATATATCAATTTTGTCTTTGCATTTGGCTGGGATTTCTTCTATTCTAGGGGCTATGAATTTTATTGTAACTATTTTTAATATACGTTTAGTGGGTGTCGGGATAGACTTGGTTAGTTTATTTGTATGATCTGTATTGATTACTGTGTTTTTATTATTAGTTTCATTACCGGTATTGGCAGGAGCTATCACTATACTGTTATTTGATCGTAATTTTAACAGTTCTTTCTATGACCCAGTTGGGGGAGGTGACCCTGTTCTTTATCAACATTTGTTTTGATTTTTTGGTCATCCTGAGGTTTATGTGCTTATTCTACCAGGGTTTGGTATTATTTCACACTTAATTAGGAGTGAGTCTGGTAAGTTGGAAGTGTTTGGGAGTTTAGGAATAATTTATGCAATGGTAACAATTGGTGTATTGGGGTTTATTGTTTGAGGCCACCACATATTTACTGTTGGAATAGATGTGGATACTCATGACTTCTTCACTTCTGCAACTATAGTAATTGCTGTTCCTACTGGAATTAAGATTTTTAGCTGGTTGGCAACTCTAGGTGGTATAACATTTAGATTGTTGAGTCCTCTTGTGTTGTGATTTATGGGGTTTTTATTTTTGTTTACCATAGGTGGATTAACAGGTATTGTGCTTGCTAATTCATCTGTTGATGTTTGTCTACACGATACCTATTTTGTTGTAGCTCACTTTCACTATGTTTTGTCTATGGGAATTGTATTCGCCATTATGGGTGGGTTTGTTTATTGATTTCCTCTTGTGATAGGAGTTACGTTAAATAAGCATTTACTAATTTCCCAGTTTTACCTAATATTTATTGGAGTTAATGTAACTTTTTTTCCCCAGCACTTTCTTGGTCTCAGGGGCATGCCTCGTCGGTACTCTGACTACGGAGATTGCTATTTGCTTTGGAATAAGGTTTCTTCATTAGGTAGTTTGGTTAGATTTGTGTCTATTCTTATGTTTTTCTATCTTTTAATAGAAGCATTTGTTGTATTTCGTGCAGTTGAGTTTGGCGGAGTTATAAGTAGTTCACTGGAATGATTAATTAATAAGCCTTCTTTGGGTCACAGCTTTAGTGAAAGAAGTGTAGTTTGAGTTTAAATTCTATTGTGGCAGATCAAGTGCGGTAAATTTAAGATTTATAGATGAATTAGTGTTCCTTTAGAAATTAATACTTGAATAAGTCTTAGATTCCAGGATAGAGCTAGTTTTGTAATAGAAGAAATAATTTTTTTTTATGACTTTTCTTTTTTAATTATTTCGCTCATTTTAGTGTTTGTGGTGTATATTATAGGTTTTTTAATGATTAGTAGTTTTCTTAGTCGTTTTGTGCTGGACAATCAAGTTCTTGAATTTATTTGAACTTCACTGCCATTTATTATTTTAATCTTTATAGCTTTTCCGTCTATTCGTATTTTATATTTAATGGACGAAGTAAAGTCACCATTACTGACTTGCAAAATTATAGGTCATCAGTGATTTTGGAGATATGAATATAGAGATTTTGATAAAATCGAGTTTGATTCATATATAATTTTTAATATTGTTCGACTATTAGAGGTGGATAATTCTTTTGTGCTGCCTATTTATTCTAAGGTTCGGTTGCTAGTAAGTTCTTATGATGTTCTTCATGCCTGAACTGTTCCTGCGCTAGGAGTAAAGGTTGACTCAATTCCCGGGCGGCTAAATCAAATTAGATTTACTGCCAATCGGTTGGGGGTGTTTTATGGTCAATGCTCAGAGATTTGTGGAGCAAACCATAGGTTTATACCAATTGTGGTTGAAATTGTAAATATTAAAAATTTCGGTATATGAGTTTCTAGCATGCTTTCATTAAAAAGCTTATAGCAAGCTCTGATCTCTTAAATCAGTTAAATTAATGTAGCGCTTATTTTTAATGAACTTTTGAAAATTTAGTTAATGAATAATTTTGGTTTGTCAAGCTAAAGTGGCCTCCCGGCAGTTTTCATTGCCACAGATAAGATCAATGTTGTGACTTTGTTTGATATTTGTATTTAGATTAGTTGGGGTTATCTTAGCCTGTATACTGTTTTTTAATTATCAGTGTGATTTTGATGGACCCGCCCCATCAGGTGGGGCGGGACAGCTAGCACTTAAATTTTAATAACTTTTTTTCAAGTTTATGACCCTCACACGGCCATTTTTGGTCTAAGCCATAATTGGGTTTTTGTAGGTTTTTTTTTTTTTTTTTTTTTTGGAGGGTACTGATGTGCTATAGGGAGCTGAAGTTTAACTGAGTTTTACTTGGTTCGGGGGTTGTTAAGCGAATTTAAAAATTTTTTTTCTGTCATGAAGAGTGGGTTTGGTTTGTTAATATTTATTTGTCTTTTTATTTACATTTTATTTGTAAATTTGTTGGGGTTGGTTCCTTATACTTTCGCCTGTTCTGCTCATTTTGTGTTTGCGCTTAGGCTTGGGTTACCAATGTGATTAGGTTTTATATTGCTTGGCTGGTTTAACTTTACTAATTCTATATTTTGTCATTTAATTCCGGTTGGAACCCCGGTAGTGCTTATTTCATTTATGGTAGTTATTGAAACTATTAGAAATTTAATTCGGCCTTGGTCTTTAAGTATTCGTCTTATGGCTAATATAATTTCTGGCCACTTGTTAATAAGGTTGTTGGGAGATTGTGGAATTTTTTTAGTTTTTATACAATTAGTTCTTTTTAGATTTGAATTTTTTGTTTGTTTTATTCAGTCCTACGTGTTCTCTGCACTATTAACTTTATATTCAAGTGAAATTTAGTTTTAACTTTTTATAGCACAGCTATAGCCTTAATTGGTTGGCAATTCTATAATGAAACTATAGTGTTTTATTAAACTACAAAGCTTTAGTTCTGTCTAGAACTGATTTGTATCTAAATATTTTCAATATTTTACTTTATTTTAAGCTATCTTGACAAATAAGGGCTAAAATTACTATAATAGAAATAGTTATAGTGTTTTTAAAACTGCTTTGATTGAAGATTAATTTTTTTACTTGGTTTTCTATTGTAATTGTTTTAATTTTTGTTACAATGTTGTTGAGATTTCCCTTTTCGGTGATTTTCTGTGTTAAGAACATTATGTTGAATACATAAAACTTATAGTAGATCCTTGCATTTTTTATAAATCACATTAAGTTAATTGCTATCTTGTTTATTGAGTTGCGGTTTAAATTTTTTGTATAAAATATATTAATTATAGCAAGTGTTGTAATTGTTATTGCCATGAGTGGTATGGCTTTTTCTGTGAAATTTATGTAAGGAATATCAGAATTGATGTTGATTAACCAGTTTATCTTGTTCCCGGAGATAGTTGATGGAATTATGATTAATAATTTTCTTGTTTTTTGATTCATATCCTCATTAACTATTTTTACTGTAATCCAGGTTTTAAAGATTGATGTAATTATAATTATTTTAAGAGAGTAAAATATTGTTACGCCTATACATATTATGAACATTACTGTGCAAATATAATTTGTATTTTTAATTAATATTATTTCTATAATTAATTCTTTAGAGTAGAAGGCTGATCTAAATATTAGTCCGCATAAGGTTAATCTGGCAATATTAATTATTGTAGATGTTGTTGCTCTTGTTTTTGTAGATGAAGATATTTTGCGTAAATCTTGTGTATTTCTTATTGAAATTATTGATCTCCTGCAAATAAAAATTAGTGCTTTAAATGTTGCGTGTATTAATATGTGAAAAAGGGCTATTTTGTACATGTTAATCGAAATTGCTATAAATATAGTTCTTAGTTGCGATAGTGTGGATAGCGCGACTAGTTTTTTAATGTCTAATTCTATAATAGCGTTTATTCTTGCTATTACTAAAGTTATCACGGCAATTGTAAATACTAATTTGTTTATATTTATAATTTTTATCCTTAATTCTATACGAATTATAATGTAAATTCCAGCAGTTACCAGAGTTGACGAGTGTACTAAAGCTGAGACTGGGGTGGGAGCAGCTATTGCTTCAGTCAATCAAGAGGAAAATGGAATTTGGGCTCTTTTTGAAAATAGTCTGATGGACACAAAGGTTAGGGCAGCTACAAGCCTTCTTTTTATTATAGCTGAAGTAAATCTTCATGAGTTTACATTTATTACCAATATAATCCCGATTATTAATGTGATATCTCCTAGGCGATTTACCATTATTGTATATATTCTGCTTATTAGAGATGTTTTGTTTATGAAAAATATAATTAAAATAAATGATGATATTCCTAGTCTCTCTCATCCTATGACTATTGTAATTAAATTAGGTCTTAAAATTAATAGAACCATTGATGCTACAAATGCTATAATTAGCTTTGTAAAAGTTGTTTTAGTTTGCCTGGGTATATAAAATTTTGAATAAATAATAATTGACGAAGAAATTAGTATTACTGTTCATACAAACACTATTGCTTTTCAGTCTAGTAGAATAGCCAAGTTTATTGAGTTAAACTCTGTGTCTATAATTTTTCATTCTAATCATGTTGTACTTGATTTTTTAATTGTTTTATAAACTATGACTGCTGCAGTGACTGTTCTTGATAAAGTTAATAGTGCTATTCTGTTTATTTTTATGATTTAGAAACTCTTGTTAACTTTAATTCCACAGATTAATATTTTTATAAACTATCTAAATTCTATATTTCTATTGTTCTTGCTTTAATAATTAGTATAATTAGCGGTGCTGTGTGAAGTCAAATGATTAATAATCTTTTAGTCGTTGTTAGTATGGGTGTTTTAAGATTGTTAGAAAATTTTCTGTGAGCTGGGGTGTAGAATAGGACAATTCTAAAGTAGGATCTAGCAAATATTACTATTGATAGCAATGGAATAGTTTCGATTGATCAATTTATTACTGATTTAAAGGTTAAGATCTCCCCTATAATGTTAATTGATGGGGGTATAGGTGCATTTCTTATGCACAGAATGAATCAGAGTAATGCCACTGCCGGAGAATTAGTGAGAATTCCTTTGTTAATTAGTGTTCTTCGTGACTTAGAATACTTATAAAGGATGTTGCATGTAAAGAACAGGGCAGAGGAGCATAGCCCGTGGCCAACCATTATTATGATACTAGCTACTAGACTTTTTGTTTTTGCTAGTGTAATTCTCATAAATGCTGTTGTCATGTGTACTACAGAAGAATATGCAATTAGGCTTTTTATATCAACTTGAATTGCTGAGATTATGCTAAGAATGAGGGTTGTTCATAGTCTAAAAGCTAAAATTGTGGATTGTCACTGTGTGTTAATTTTGAAGCTTATAGGCGTTATCCGAATTAATCCATAACATCCAAGTTTTAGTATAATTGAAGCTAGAATTATTGATCCTTGAACTGGGGCTTCTACATGAATTTTGGGTAGTCAGATATGAATAAAGTAGACAGGGAGTTTTACTATAAAAATAAATATAAATCTTAGGTAGTCTCATATAAACATGTTAATGTTTATAAATCAGAAGTTTGTGTGGTTGAAGTTTTTTAATAGAGAAACAAAAAATGGTAATGAGAAAGCAGTAGTAGTAAAGATTATAAAAAGAATTGCCTCAATTCGTTCCGGCTGGTATCCCCATACTATTACTATTACGACAATTACTAGTATTGACATCTCAAATAAGATAAAAAATCTAAAAAAGTTTCATACAGAAAATACTAGCAATAGAGTCAATATCATAGATGATCTTGTTTTTGCCTGAAGATTTAAGTTGGTGGTTTTAATTATTCTAATCAGTATAATAATTCAGAGGGATAGTGTAATAACTCAAAATGAAACTGAATCATTAATAATTATATATCTAACTCACTGGGTGTCTGCGAAGTTTATTTTGGATACAAAAGTAGTTAGAGCTAACACAGTAGAAGGTAATAGATGTTTGTTGTTTATAAGCAGTATTATTACTAGAATTCTGATTACTTTTATAGAATTATAACTGATGCTGACTTTAAATAGTCATTTCTATGAGTCCGAATTATTAGAATTAAGATAGAAAGTCCTAAAATTCTTTCCGTGATTATCAAGATTAAAAAGAAAAATATCAAATATAGCTCATTGTTTATATTTACTAAATTTATGAATATGAAGAGTGATGTTGACATTACAGCAAATTCTAGTATAATAAGGTTATTAATTGTGTGAGTTTTATTTATTGAATAAATAATTAAAGTGAACTTAATTGTAGCTACAATTAGTGCTAACGAGGATGAGAAAATCATAGTTTTAGTAGTTTATAAAAACATTGATTTTGTAGTTCAAAGATATGGTGATTTCATCTAGAATCAGCAGAAAGAGGTCTCTTTTTTAATTTCCAAGATTAATATTTTAAATAAATTATCTGCTGGGTGGATTTATGTCTGGTGTTAGTGATAATTATAAGTATGAGCCCGCTATTATTTCTACTTACTTTAATCGGATTTTTATTTATTATTTCTTTGAGGTTGGTTATTTTGTTAGAAAGATATCTGTTTGCCTACTTATTGTTTTTACTATTTATTAGTGGGTTAATTATGATGTTGATGTATTTTTGTAGGATTATTTTAAGTGAAAAACACCTACTTGTTGCGGATATTTATGTCTTAAGTGTGTTTGTTTTAATAATTTTAGTAAGTAGAAATAATAGCGGGCATTTCTTTGATTTTTTGGGGGCAAATAAGTTGGTGTATTTTGAATTTTATAAATTATTAAAATATACTATGATTCCTTACAGAATTTATTCTGTGTTTTACATTGGTTACTTGTTTTTGTGTTTAATTGTAGTATACGAAATTGTCAGCCGATGTGGAGGGCCTCTACGCATAAAGTCTTAATGAGTTTTAAATTTCTTCGTAAAAGTAAGCTTGATTTAATCAATGGGGCCATTGTTGATTTAGGCACACCGGCAAATTTTTCAGTCATGTGAAATTTTTTTTCTTTGTTGGGCCTAATTTTAATTGTTCAGCTAGCTACTGGAGTTCTTCTTACTTTTCATTATGCGGCCAATGTTTCGGTTGCTTTTGATAGAGTTATTCACATTGAGCGAGATGTTAACATGGGCTGATTGCTGCGTTACAGCCATATTAATGGCGCTTCTTTTTTTTTTGTGTTTATTTATATTCATATTGGCCGTGGCATCTATTTTTTTTCATTTAAAAAATTAGTTGTTTGGGGGAGGGGGGTTGTGATTTTATTGGTTCTAATAATGGTTGCTTTTATGGGTTATATTTTACCTTGGGGGCAGATGTCGTTCTGGGGTGCTACTGTTATTACAAATCTAATTTCATCTATTCCCTACTGAGGTACTGTAATTGTTCAGTGAATTTGGGGAGGCTTTTCAGTAAGTAATGCTACTTTAAATCGGTTTTTTTCTTTTCATTTTCTCTTTCCTTTTATTCTGCTGGTGTTGGTTTTAGTCCATTTATTGGCTTTACATCAAACCGGATCTAGTAATCCTTTGGGAACGTCAAGTTCTTATGATAAAATTTTTTTTTACCCCTATTTTGCAATTAAGGACTTGCTTGGGTATGGGTTTGCTAGGTTAGTTTATTTTTCTTTAGTTTGCTTTTCACCTCTAATTTTAGTTGATTGTGAAAATTTTATTATGGCGAACTCTCTAGTCACTCCTGTGCATATTCAACCTGAATGATACTATCTGTTTTCGTATGCAATTCTACGATCCATTCCTAGAAAACTTGGGGGCGTAGTAGCGCTATTTCTCTCTATTCTTATTTTATTTGTCTTAGTGTTTGTAGAGAGGAAGTTCAACTCAGCTAAGTTCTATCCTTTACTAGATTATTTGTTTTTTTGGTTTGGGAGTGTTGTACTCATACTTATGTGGATTGGAGCTAATCAGGTAGAATCGCCATATTATTTAATTGGCCAGATAGGGACGTGCTTCTTTTTTTTTTTTTTTTTTTTTTGAATTTATTTTACTTTGTTTTGAGATGGCTTACTTAATTTATAAAGTTAAAAGACTAACTCGCAGCCTAGCTTATAATTTCAAATTATAAATATTTAACTTTTTATAGTACAGTATATTTTAACTACAAATGAGATATAGAGTAGGTAGGACGCTGTTGGCAAAATTTGAATTCAATTAAGCTTTATTAGTTTATCATATCGGAACCGCGGAAATGTTGCGCGTGTTCAGATAAAATAAAAGCATAATATTAGATAAAATAGATAAAAGTTTAGGCTAGTTATTCTTACTCTAGAAAATATTGATCTAGTAAGAATTCTTATTAATATAATTCTGGTATATTCAGCCAAGAAGAGAAAGATAAAAGAGCTTCTTCTGTATTCAATATTAAATCCTGAAATAAGTTCAGACTCACCCTCTGAGAAGTCAAAGGGAGTCCGGTTTGTTTCTGCTAAAATAATAATAAGTCACATAACTATAGTTGGTGCTATAATTAATGCAATTGGGAAATATTCTTGGATTGCTCATATTATTTTAATATTAATTTGGTTAGTTAAGTTTATTATTAAAATAATAGTTAGCATAAAATTAATTTCATAGGAGATTAATTGCGAAATTGTTCGTATCATCCCAATAAATGCATAGTTGGAGTTTGAAGATCATCTTATTATTATAATTGTAAGGGTATTAAAGGCTATGCATCTAATTAAAAACAGAGATCTTATTTTTATGAATTTAAATTCAAAGATTGTTGGGTACGTAATTCATATTATCATTGAACAAATTAGATTTAGAGCTGGAGAAAGTATAAAAATTGCCATATTAGACTTTTGATTAATGCTAGTTTCTTTACTTAACAGCTTAATTGCATCAGAAATAGGTTGGATAATTCCAATGATTCTAGTTTTGTTTGGGCCTTTTCGATTTTGAATAATTCCAATTAGCTTACGTTCTATTAAAGTATAAAATGCTACTCCTAGAAGAGTGCAAACAATAATGATTAGTATATTTAGTATTCAAATTACTAAGTAAATTTTATTTTTCCTTAAATTCTAAATTTATAACATTGAATATGCTAACTTAGTGATAAATTTTTTATTTTATAAAATCCTTTCGTACTATAATAAAATGTTTACTTAAAGATATAAGCTGACCTGGCTTACGCCGGTCTGAACTCAGATCATGTAAGGAGCTACGGGTCGAACAGACCCTTTACTAAAAATTCTGCTTTTCAGTAGATCCTTAATCCAACATCGAGGTCGTAATAAATTCTATTAATGAGGTCTTTCAAGAAATTTTACGCTGTTATCCCTTAGGTAATTTGGTCTATTTCATTAGTGGATATTTAAATTTACACTTTTGGGTGAATTGGATTAAGCAAAAGATTTTTGTTTTGCAGTCTCCCCAACTTAATATATAGTTACCATGGTTTGGCTTTAATATATAAAATTCTAAAGGGTCTTCTTGTCTTTTAAGAGTTAATCTAAGATTTTTAACTTAGAAATTAAGTTTTACTTTTTATCTTTAAAATAAGTTAGCTTTTCATTTAATCTTTCATTCTAGTTTTTAATTAAAAAACAATTTATTATGCTACCTTAGTACAGTTAATTTACTGCAGCTATTTAATTTTCATTGAGCAGAGTTTATTTAAGACTTAAACCTTAAACTATGTTTTTGTGAAACATATGAAAGCTGGATTTGTTGCCTAATTTTTATAGCTTAAGTTTATAAGTATATTAATTTAATCATATGATTTTTAGTACATTAATTAAACTAAAAGCTAAATTATTTAATAATGAATTTTAAAATTTAATTTATTATTTAATACTGTTAGATATTTTAGGGATTTAAAATTTTAATATTACTTTAGTTTTTATTTGAGACGCACATTTATTTTGCTTGAAAACTTGTCTTTTGAAGCTTTAACTTATTTATTTATAATTTATTTAATTAAACTAATAAGAAACATTTCAATTGCTTTAGTTAGCAACTAGATATAAAAACTTGAATTCATATAAAATCTAAAGTTACATTGTTTTTGATCTTTAAACATCAACAAATATAACTTTATCTGGTTAATTTTCGAGATAATTAAATATTTTTGTAGTATTAATCAACCCTGATACAAAAGGTACAAATCTTAGTCTTACTTAGTTTTTATTTTTGATTTATATTATTAGTTTAAATAATTTAAATTAGAATTAGTTAATTTTATATTTTTATAAAAAATTTTGTGCTAAAATTAATTAAATTGTTGATTTATAAAGCTAATATGTTAAATTAAATAGATAGTTTAAATCAAACTAAAAGAATTAGCCAAGCGTAATTTCTAAATACTTAATTTAATTAACTAAAATTAATAATTTTATTCAAACTAAATTTACTTTCCAGTAAGCTTACTTTGTTACGACTTATCTTGATTGTCTCAAGAGTGACGGGCAATTTGTACATATTCTATTACTCATTCAAGCCTCTTAGATGAAGGTTTTAAATTTAAATCCTATTTGAAATTAAAGTTAGTTTAATTTTCCAATAACTTTAAATAAATGTAACCCACTAAAACCTCTAAAAAATTATGTGTTGACTTGATTTAAGTAAAAAAGTTATATTATTATACAGAATCTTTTGATTAGTATTTAACAGCGATATATAGATATATTACTTAAAGTAGCTTAAATCGTGGAATATCGATTACTGAGCAGGTTCCTCTAATTAGTTTAAAATACCGCCATAATTCTTAAGTTTGAAGATTTTACTTTTACTACTTTACTCAAATGTAGACGAATAGTAGGGTATCTAATCCTAGTTTGTTTAAAGTTTTATTAATTACTATAAATATGAAGTTAATAAGTATTTTAAAATTTTACTTATAAAATACATCTTAGTTAATCAATTAAATATAAAATTATAGTAGATATAAAATTTGTTACTCTGAGTCTAACCGCAACTGCTGGCACTCAAAAAAGAAAGTACACTTATAATTTTTACAATTAAATTTCTTTAATTAAAATAATACTTTATGTTATTAAGCGCAGTTTTAAATATTATTTCTATATACATAAAAATCACAACTTAAATTGGCAACTAAAATAAAATTCTTAACTTAAACTAATAAATACTTTAAAATATTAAAATTTAAGTTTAATAATTTAGTTAGAAGTTAATTCAATTTTATTATTAACAATAACATACCGCCAGCTTTGGTTTTAACTAACAACTTTAATTTACTAAATTTAATTAGTATTTTTAATATCAAAAATTAACGTTTGAATACTTAAATTAAAAGTAAAGGCATCTAGCCATTTTGTTATTGTAAATAACACACTTCAAATTTAGGTATTTACTTATACGAAGGTAGGAAGCCTTAGCTATTAAGTCGAAATTAACTGTAAATTTACTTCTGTATAAATTAGATAGACTAGTATAGTTTTTTGTAATTGCAAATTACACGTTTTAATAAACTACAATCCATAAATTAGCCAATTAAGTAACCCTGTGGCTCACTCATAAAGAAATCCCACAATCAAAAAAAAAAAAAAAACCACAATTAGGTAAGAAGTGTACTTAAATCTTACTAGAGTAAAGTTAAAAATTAAAGGTAGTACTAAAATTAATTCTACATCAAAAATTAAAAATACAATTGTAATAAAAAAAAAATTGAGTGAGAATGGCAGTCGTAAAGCTCTTATTAAGTCAAACCCACATTCGAACACAGAATACTTTTCTCGGTCCAGTTTTGTTAATGACATCAAAAAGATGTTAACTACTGCTAGCACTATAGTTAATAAAGTAGAAATGAGCAAAAATAGTACTACGGCTAAAATGAGTTTTATTTAAAATTTAAACCTATTAATTGGAAGTTAATAATACTTACTATACTAATAAAACTTATGAACCTCACCAATACACGAAGCAGTATAAAAATAGCCACACAAGATCCACAAAATGTCAATACCAGATTGAGTATTCTAAGCCTATTATTATAAGTCTTGAAAATGACATGATAGTTAGTCGGACTAAATTAATGTAAATAAATAGAAGACCCACCAAAACATGTAAACCATGAAATCCTGTTAAAATATAAAACGATCTCCCATACACCCTGTCTCTGAATCTAAACTCTAAATTTATATATTCATATATTTGGATACTGATAAAGTATACTCCAAGAAGACAGCAGACAATAAGTGTTTGATTAGCAATTCTGTAGTTATGAATTATAATTCTATAATGACATCAAGTAATAAAAAATCCAGATCCAAGCAGAATTAGTGTATAAGAAATGGAATGCCTATAAAATCAATTCTCATATTTCCGGTTGGCGGTCAGCAAAGACCAATACCTCCCTCAGGGCTCAGACAATAATAAAAATAGGCTCAAAAAAAAAGAGTAAAAAAACAGACTTCTGATAAAAAAAATAATATAACTCCTGCCCCTGATCATAGTATTGGTCTTTGCTGACCGCCAGCCTTCATAAAATGCCTCCCGGACTACGTCTCGCCATCACTGGTACGAAACTAGTGAAACTTGAATAATAAATATAAATATAAATTGGCAGCCTCCTGTCAAAGTTCACTCAATAACACTTGATGCAAGATTTAGTAAACTTAACGATGTTAAAATAGGTCAAGGACTGACATTTACAAGATGAAAAAAATGATTACTTATTATCATTAACTTTTAAATTAAAACCCCAGCAAAACTATTTGCTCAATAACAGTTAGAAGCTGCAGTTGGTTAAAGGGTCTTCCGGGGCTAAGTACTCCGGCGAAGGATGCGCTAAAAGTAGATTAAAAGCTCAGTTGCTATTTTTAACACTTATGAGTAACCAGAAACCCAATTAAAATAAACTTTAATTGGGTTTTAAGACTGCCCTAAATGATAATAAGGCCAACTGAAAAATCAAACTACAATTTAAGCCCCTAGCAGCAACTGCATTCGCAGCGGAGGGGCGGGTCAAAAACATCTTTTTTTTTTTTTTTTTTTTTTTTTTTTTTCTTTTCTTTTTTTTTTTTGTTTTTATTTTTTGTTTTTTTCTATTTAAAAACTTATTTTAAGATGTTTCACAACTTAAAACGTAGCGACAGGGATTAACTTGTTAGTATCGCTCGGTGGGTAGCGTACAATGATGGCATCCGCCGGGAGGCGCCATTAAGTACTAAGAGATTTATTTTATAAATATAGTTATAAGTTACTAACACTTAAGATAGTATCTACCGAGATTTTATAGTATCGCTCGGTGGGTAGCGTACAATGATGGCATCCGCCGGGAGGCGCCATTAAGTACTAAGAGATTTATTTTATAAATATAGTTATAAGTTACTAACACTTAAGATAGTATCTACCGAGATTTTATAGTATCGCTCGGTGGGTAGCGTACAATGATGGCATCCGCCGGGAGGCGCCATTAAGTACTAAGAGATTTATATGGTACTAAGAGATTTATATGGTACTAAGAGATTTATATGGTACTAAGAGATTTATATGGTACTAAGAGATTTATATGGTACTAAGAGATTTATATGGTACTAAGAGATTTATATGGTACTAAGAGATTTATATGGTACTAAGAGATTTATATGGTACTAAGAGATTTTAAAGTGCCTGATAAAAGGGCCATTGTGATACAATGATAAATACAATACAGATTGTCTTTAGATAGATAAGCTAAGTTAAAAGCTATTGGACTCATATTCCAACTATAAATATTAAATTTTCTATCTAATAAATTATTTAAAGTTTATGTTTACGTTAGCTGTCAGGTATTTATCACTAATCAGCTGAATAGTTAATAGCTGAATAACCCTTTGGATGGTAATAGAAGTCACTTTAGTACTATTTATAGGTTTGCTGTCTATGGGAGTGAGATATAGAATTGTGGAATTAATAATTAAGTATTTTATTATTCAAGCTGTTGCTGGGCTAGTGTTGCTGGGCTGTTTGGCTGCAAATTTATTTTTAATAGCAAGAAGTACGGATTGAATAATAGTTTCTGTGCTGTTTGTGAAGCTTGGGTTAGCCCCCTTTCACTCATGGATAATTTCTGTTCTGGGAAAGATTGACTGGCTTGGATTTTTTATTATAGTTACATTTTTAAAGTTGGTTCCTTTGCTTATGCTTAATTACCTCGCCGAGGCGAGGTGGGGCGGGCCTGTGGCTATTTTGTCAGTTTTAGTGGGAAGCTTTTTGGGAATTAACGAGGTACAGATCCAGAAGTTGCTTGGCTATTCAGGTATAGTGTCTGTAGCTTGACTGGTTCTCGCTAGAGAAGGAGGATTTTTTTTTTTTTTTTTTTTTTGGGTGGGCTACTCTGTTTCTTTGGGTTTGCTTTGTGTATTGTGTTTAATAATAAATGTTTATTATTTTAATCAGTTTAAGTTTATTTCTTTTAGGTTAGAGTTGAAAATTATGAGGTTGTTTTTGGCATTTAGTTTTTCAGGTATTCCACCTTTTCTAGGATTTATAATAAAGTGAGGTTTATGCTATTTTATAATGTTTTGGGGAGTAACCACATTTGTTTGAGTTTTAGTGTTGATGTCTTTTTTTTCTACTTTTTATTATTTACAGCTTTGATACTACATTTTGTTGATATTTACTTTTGAGTTTAAGTGATATTCTACTGGCATGACTAGTTTTCTTTTTATAATTATATTAGTTCTTTTTAGTTGAATAATTATATTAATTTATTTAATTATTTAAGATTTTAAGTTAAAAAAACTAACAATTTTCAAAATTGTCATTAAGCCGAGTTTAAATTTTAATAAAGAATTTTCAATTATATTTAAATTTACAGTTTAACCCTTTTATCAGGCACTTTATTTATATTAAAATATTTAATTTACTTTAAAATTGCATTTTAATGTTATTTATTAACTATTAATAT